ATCTAATTAGTGGAATAATTGGAATTATTGTATCAAGCTTTTTCATAACATTTTCAATTAGAAATGAATTTTCCAGCATTTGACTCCGTACCACTGAAGGATTTAGCCGCACATTTGAAAAATAGCCCAAAAAGTAAAATGAATGCTCGGATAATTGGTTTATATGGATCTTTCCTGGTTGAGACCAAACATAAAAATGACATTGCCATAAATGGATAAGATAGTATTTCCATTTATTCATCAAAAAGGGCGTATTCCTTGAAGCCAGAATGGATTTTCCTTGATATCTAACATAATGAATGAAAGGGTCCTTGAAGAACCATAGGGTGGACGGAAAATCCTTATCAAAGACTTCTACAAAATGTTCTATTTTTGCATAGAAATAGATTCGCTCAAAAAGGACTCCAGAAGATGTTAATCGTAAATAAGAAGATTTGTTCCGGAGAAAAAGAAAGATAGATTCGTATTCACATACATAAAAATTATATAGGAACAGGAATAATCTTGGATTCCTTTTTGAAAAAGTAGAAATCCAATTTTTTGGAGTAATAAGACTATTCCTATTCCAATTAAAATACTCATAAAGAAAGAGCCTTAATAAATGAAAAGAAGAGGCATCTTTCACCCAGTATCGAAGGGTTTGAACCAAGATTTCCAGATGGATAGGGTAGGGTATTCGTACATCTGACACATAATTTAAATATGAAAATCTTTCCTCAAAAAAAGGAAATATTGAATGAATTGATCGTAAATTAGAAGATTTGACGATTTCTGCCTCCTCTAAGGAAGAGATTAATTGTAGGGAAAATGGAATTTCCACACTGACGGCAAACCCCTCTGATATTATTTGAGAATACAAATTCTTGTTGTACCCCCAAAATGTATTTTTGTTAGAATCATTAGCAGAAATAATCAAATGATTCTGTTGATACATTCGAGTAATTAAACGTTTTACAATTAGTAAACTAGATTTATTGTCATAACCTAGATTTTCCACCAAAATGGAGCTATTTAAACCATGATCATAAGCAAGTGCATAAATATACTCCCGAAAAATAAGTGGGTATAGGAAGTCATGTTGACGAGATTTATCTAGTTCTAAATATACTTGAAATTCCTCCATTTTTGAAATTCGATTGGGTACAAGGATCGAGGATTTATTGGGTTATCAAATGATACATAGTGCGATACAGTCAAAACAGGGTATTCTATTCTAATAAAAATGGAATAGATACCTAGAAAATAAGTAAGACTCATCAACGGACTCTCTCTACTCGCTTTTTCCATCTAATTGTTTTATGTTCGTTCTAGGATAACAAGATAGTTAGAAATCCTTTATTTTATCAACTCAATCGCTCTTTTGATTTTGGAAAAAAATCTTTATCAATATACTCTTTCTTCTACACATTTATCGCCACCCCATAATAGAATGGAGAATAGCTAATAGTTAGGACTCATAACAAAAATAAATAATCCATCCATGGGAAAAGCTTTTCCCACATCAAGTACTAATATATTTTTAACATATAATTAGATGGGGTAATCATTCAAATTCAAAACGAAAGCTCGTTGCTTTTTGTTTCCCTATAATTGGAGCCGCCAAACTCTATCCATTTATTAATTCAACCCAACTGTGAATTGATTTTGTTCCGAGCCAACAATTCAAACACGAATTGGGGCCCGATCCAATAACAATGAAATATGCTTAGAATTCTCCATTGATACGACATGCTGCTTTTTCCATTCATTCCTTTCTGGATCAGTCGTGGTCTTACAAACTCTACCGATGGTATGGACGAATCCATTGCTTCATAGAAATGTGTAAAAAATTTAGTCGCACTTAAAAGCCGAGTACTCTACCATTGAGTTAGCAACCCTAATTAAATAAACTAAAAAAAGAAACTAATAAAATAGGATGTGTAGATACAATCGCAATCAAAATAAATAAAAAGATGGAATTGGAAAAAGAAAAATATTCCATTAAAAAAAAGAAAAAAAATTAAAAAATGTCGAAGTCGAATCGATTCTGAACATAAAAATGAACAGATCAGATTAAAATACAAGAAATTTTCTCAGATAAAAAAAATAAAATCACAATTTATAGACCACCTCTTTGTCTCCTATGTTATACATTATTTTCATTTTTATTTATCTTTTTTTTAATTTCTATTATTTTTTCATTTATATTATCTTTTTATATTCTAATTTTTTTCTTTTTTTATTTATATTCTAATATTCAATAAAAAAAACTTCTTTTCTTGTTTATATCACAGAAAATCCAACGAACCTATCCATTTGATGAAGTAAAAAAAATCCTATGGAACGTAGATCCATTTATTCACGATCGGATTATATTTGTTTGATACACTGTTGTCAATATTAATGTTGAAAAAAGAATACAATGGAGAAAATAAACGAATTAGAAACTTAAATATTAAATAACAATTTAAGAAATACCAATTGAAATCCAATTGAATTGAATTCAATACTAACCAATTTTGTAAATATAAATAAGAAATACTAAGCTAATACAAAAATAATAAAAAAAGAAAGTAAATAAAAAAACTAAGCAATTATGTTGTATTAACATTACATAAATAATCGACATAGATACAAAAAAAGGCGTATGCGAAAATTAAGGAAAAAAGTAGAGATCGGGTTTATTCAATCAATAAATATAATAATTCAAAGATATAATAATATAATCATTCAATCAATATAATATAAATATAGTAAGAAAGCTTAACCTAACCCCTTTTTCTTTTTTTTTAATTGATTCAGAGAATTCCAACAAAAACCACCAATGTATTTATAGACCAAATTACTTCATTTCTTACTTCATTTGTCCATTTTTGGATTTTAGATTATTTAAAAAGGATTTTTTGTAGAAAACAGCCATTCTATGGCAGCAATAAGAAATTAGGTATGAATAGAGCAAGAGAGCGGGGGGGATAAGAGAGAAAAGGGTTATATAAATCTATATACAAGTCATCCACACCCTCTTTTTTTTTTTATTTCATTAATTGAATTTCGTTTGTTGATTAGGATAAAGTTCCATAAAAACACCCGCCTTTTTTGAAATATCCTGAACAGTTCCTGTAGGTTGAGCGCCTTTTTCAAGGAAATATAGAATAACAGGAATATTTAAATGGGTTTGATTCTTTATCGGATCATAAAAACCCACTCTCCGAAGATCTCTCCCCTCTCTTCGAGATCGAACATCAATTGCAACGATTCGATAAACGGCTCATTGGGATAGATATAGATAAACAATACACCCCCCCTAGAAACGTATAAGAGGTTTTCTCCTCGTACGGCTCGAGAAAATTAGAAATTATGTCTATGTATAGAATTATGATGTCAAATAGATCCATAAAATCACCAAATCAATTAGACTATGATTTAAATACTTTTTGATTATTCTTTCCAAAAAAAAAATCACTCGTATTCGCAACCTCATAACTCAAGTTGGATAACTCTCAAATAACTCAAAGGAAAACAAAAACCTTTAGTTAGGTATTTTATTTCATTTATTGAGCGGTCTCTACCCCCTTTCTTGTCTGTCTCCTTTAGAATCTATTTTTCGTCTTCAGTCTAATATATTTGTTGAGACAAATATAGTTGTTGAGACAATTGAAAATGGTATTTACTTGTTCCATGATCCGTTAGCTTTTCCTTGAATCATTGGGTTTAGACATTACTTCGAGGATCTTTAATCGTTTCAAAAATGGCAGCAACATACCAATTTGGTTTTATTTCTTTCCATCAAAGAATCATACAAATAGATGGTTGATTCCCGCAGATCCACTTTTGATCGAAATAGTTTTACCAATTCCAACAAATTTTACTTTTTTTAAACTTGCTCGAGTTGGATCCTTTCGATTTCTATATCGAAAATCTACTTACGAAGTTGTTCTAACTTATTAATTTTCACTAACCCTAGAAACTTGCCCCTGATAAATGAATCAACTCGAGCTCCATCATGTACTATTTCCATCATCAACCCCCCTCCCCTCCCCCAAAAAATGAATTCGAGTGGAACAGAACAAACGATGTCGAGTCAAGAGCACTCTCATTTCTATATAATAGAAAAATGGTGGATGTAAGAATCCACAGCTAATCTAATCATGTCTTTCAAGTCGCACGTTGCTTTTTACCACATCGTTTCAAACGAAGTTTTACCATAACATTCCTCTAGTTTGGAGCCGGTATGTAATTGATTCAATTATGAAATCATGAATAGTCATTGATTCAATCGATACATAATAATCCATATTTTTTTCCTTCTATATGAATGGCAAATTTCTAAAGTAAAGAGGTATCAACAAAAATTCAAATTAACTCGATATTGTATTGTAGGAATAGAATTTCGATTCTTTTCTTTTTTTTTTTCTAAAAAAAAGAAAAGAATCGAAATTCGAAATAGAATATTCTTAAACTTAAAAATAGAAAACTAAATAGATAGAATTTTTTTATTAGTTTATTAGAATTTATTACTTTATTAGAAATATAAATATATATTTTATATAAATTTATCTAATTTATAATTTTTTATAATTTAATTTTCTTTATTTTTATTTTTCTAATTTATATAATTATATTATTTCTATAATATTATAGAATATTAAATATTATATAAAAATATATTCTATATAACATAATTAGATATATTTATTAATCTAAATCTAATTTTTTATTATATTTTCTTATTCTATTTTCTGTTATTTTTATATTCTATTTATTATTTTATTATTATATTATTTTATTATTAATATTATATATTAATATATATTATTTATATATATATTATTTATATATTTATTTAATATATAATTATATAATATATAATTATATTATTTCTATATTTATTTAATATATAAATAGAAAATAGAATTCTAATTTCAATTGAATTCTCAATTTTCTTTTTCTTTTTAATTAAATTATAAGAATCTATTTTTTAGAATATTCTAGATTTTTATTAGAATAATCTTAGAATAATCTAGATTATCCATTTTGAATATACAATAACAACAATAACAATAACACGAATAAAAAAAAAGAAGTTCTTTTTGAATCCACATCTTCAAAGTGACTCGATTTCGAGACGAATCATTAAAAAAAAAAAAGAAGAATCACATTCTACCCAATATTCTATACTCTTAAACAGAGGGTTTCTCAAAAAAGGGCAATCTTGATTCTGATATACAATACAATTTGTATTCAGATATGATATATATCATGAATGGATATGCTCTGGGACGGAAGGATTCGAACCTCCGAATAGCGGGACCAAAACCCGTTGCCTTACCGCTTGGCCACGCCCCATTTCTATTTCTATTCGACACTAATAAACACTATTATTGGTATTGGTTGTTCGTCAATTTCAGTCCAAATATCTAAATATCTATAGTCTTAATATCTATAGAAAAGATTGTTGCTATAATTTTGATATGTGTAGATATAGAATTAAACTGAAATTATTGATCATTACATAGAATTCAATTAAGATATTGCATGAAAGTATTATTTCTTCTATTTTTTTTTATTTCAAAATGGAAAGATTTTGAATTGGATAAGCTCAAATCAAAGAAGGATTTTTGAGGTCTACTTTCTTTATTGGATTTATCATTTTATTCGTAATTAATTCGATTTTCTTTATTATATTCTATTTTGATTATTTTCTATTTTGATTATTATTTGGATTTATTATTTGGATTTTCCATTTTTTTGATTTCTTTTTTTTATTTGGATTTATTATTATATTATTAATATTAAAATGAAATTCTTATTATTTTTTTTAAATATTTAATAATTTAAATTGAATTTAAGAGATTTATAAAATAGATATTTAAAAATTTTAAAAAGAGTTATAAATAGTATAAATCATAAATGAAATAAATAACAACAAAAAAAACGAAATTAAATAAATTAATAAATAAATTAATAATTCATTTAGTATCAAATTCCGAATATATTAATAAGAATATTAACTTAATTTAAATGAATTTAACTCACAAAAAGAAAAAATACAATTATCTTAAAGAAAAAAATGTTTGTTATGCTTAATATCTTTAGTTTGGTCTGTATTTGTATTAACTCTGTCCTTTATTCAAGTAGTTTTTTCTTCACGAAATTACCTGAAGCCTACGCTTTTTTGAATCCAATTGTAGATATTATGCCAGTAATACCTCTACTCTTTTTTCTTTTAGCTTTTGTTTGGCAAGCTGCTGTAAGTTTTCGATGATATCTTTAATTTGAATACTGTCCTAGAAAAATTCATAATTTTTTCGAAAAAAAAAATTAGAACATTTTCACAATTTATAAGATCAGATAAGTCTTACAGTGTGAATCCTCAATTCAAATATTGAAATTTTTTTATAGACAAGAAAAATCTGGACCATCTCATTTCCTCATTCTTACATTTTTTCCATTGAAAAATCCTATTATGAGTCCCCCAATAATATCTAATTCTGGATATGAAAGAAAATTTTTGGTAATAAAGGAATCGACTCTTATTACAAATAAATTTTCGAAAAGTTTTTTCTATTTCTCGAAATAACTTCATTTCTTAGTATCAAAAGAAACATAATGTGTAGTATAGGAGAATCTATTCTCTTTCTTTTTTTTTAATGATCTTGGAGATTGTGTAATGCTTACTCTAAAACTATTTGTTTACACGGTAGTGATATTCTTTGTTTCTCTTTTCATCTTCGGATTCCTATCTAACGATCCAGGACGTAATCCGGGACGTGAAGAATAAAAAATCAATATGAAAAAAAAATAAAACAAACAAAGAAAACAAACAAAAGAGGCTCTGTTCTATAAATTAAAAAAGGTAAATAAAATACCGAATCATCGACGGAAACGGAAAGAGAGGGATTCGAACCCTCGGTACGAAAAATTCGTACAACGGATTAGCAATCCGACGCTTTAGTCCACTCAGCCATCTATCCCCAATTGAAAAAAAAAAAAACCTTCTTTATACTTTATATCTTATCTCTCTTTGACTTTTTCTATTATTATTTTATATTCTAATTATATATTCTATTTATATATTATATAATTATATAGATTATATAATTATATAGATTTAGATTCTTTTTTATTTATTTTTTAGTTAATCTTTCTTATTATTATTTCTAATTTCTTATTTTTTTTTATTTCTCTTTTCTATTTAGATATATATATTTAATATTTATTTAGAATATTATTCAATTCTAATACTAATAAAATAATAAATAGAATAATAAATAATAGAAATGAAATTAATATATAATATATTCTATTATTATATTAGAATTAGAATTCTATATTTATTAGAATATTCTAATTCTTCTAATTCTAATAAATAAAATATAAATAACTTGTTTTTCAGCTCGGCCAGGTCAGTACCTAGCCGGGCCTTTTTTGTTCCTATGAATCCTGGAAAAAAAAAATGATTTATTTGATCTGAAAAAAAAATACTTGTTATTGAAACAAGATCAAACATAAGAATGTCAT